AATCAAAGTTGACTTACCAATAAAGAACGAAATGCTATGATTCTTACATATGATTTATTAATTTATTCAGAAGGAATTCGTCGAGATTGTACACTTTTTTCCTATTTATCTTATTCTAAAAAAAAAAATATGTATATAAATAACACAAATAAATAAAGTGCAGCCGGTTGGGTCCAACCTATTCTTGAAATATACAACTCGCACACACTCCCTTTCCAAAAAAAATCAATACACCAAGCACTACACTTAGATTTATTAGATTTGTTGCTAAAATATCGGTATTAAACCCGAAACTCCCGGCAGATGGCCAGTGGCCTAAGGAAACGAAAGAATCGGTTACATTTTTCATATGCTCTCCTCTTATAGATAGGACTAACAAAGAACAGAGTTCTTTTTGTATCACTTGACTTGCCCTTTTTTGATCGATTTCTTTTTCTTAATTTTTTTCTTTGTTTTAAGTTTCCGATAAGATACTTATTAAGTTGGGTCCTAGGTCTTGTAGAAATTGCAAAATATTTCCCCTGTTCAAACACTTCCTAAAAAGAAAGTAAAAATTCCATCGTACTAACCGAAGGACGGGAAGGAATAAAGCGAGCAAATCCACTAATTCGTCATCCTCAAATCAGTCTTTCCCGGGGTATTGTTCCAACAAATACATAATTGTAGGAGTAAAGTAGTGATATAATTCACAGAAGCAAACCGCAACGAATTAATAAAATAAGAAAAAGTGTGTAATGCACTTTTTTACATTTTCGTTCTAGGATGAAATTAAACAAAAGGATTTGCAAATAAAAGTGCTAATGCCACAACGAGCCCATAAATGGTTAAAGCTTCCATAAAAGCTAGACTAAGCAATAAGGTGCCTCTTATTTTTCCTTCTGCTTCTGGTTGTCTCGCAATACCTTCTACGGCTTGGCCTGCAGCAGTACCTTGACCAACTCCAGGTCCAATAGAAGCAAGCCCTACGGCCAATCCAGCAGCAATAACGGAAGCGGCAGAAATCAGTGGATTCATGATGATAGGTTCCTCGCACCAAAAAAAAATGGTTAATGATACAATCAACCAAGGAATTCTTACTTATTTGATCACTAAAAAATATCGAATCGAAGTAACTAAAACTTCGAAAAATATATATATAGATAGGGATAAACCCTATATATAACTAATATATATCTACTATCCACATATACATTTGTTTCTTTCATAACGGAAACCGCCCGCATTTTTTATTGAATCAGATTCTAGAATAATTCGTCGAAAAATATACAGGAACTGTAGCTGGACTTATAGATATTACATATAGACATATATCTAGTGTGATCCCCCTAACCCATCCTTCGTAATATCGTCTATCTTTCCTCTTAGAACTCTAGTCATATATACATATGGATTTCTTATTTCTATCTATATATGTATATGTTACCGAACCAAGTATATTTTCTTGAACCATGCATTGCCTCAGTCGGGGTAAGCTTAAAAAAAGAAGACTCTTTTGAAAACTAATCAATGATGACCCTCCATGGATTCCCCTATATAAGCCGCGGCTAAAGTTGCAAAAATGAGAGCTTGAATACCGCTTGTAAATAATCCAAGAAACATGACAGGGATAGGAACTACTGAGGGTACTAAAGAAACAAGAACAACAACTACTAATTCATCCGCCAATATATTTCCGAAAAGTCGAAAACTCAGAGATAAAGGTTTTGTGAAATCTTCTAGGATGTTAATTGGTAAAAGGATTGGAGTTGGTTGAATGTATTTTCCAAAATAAGCCAATCCTTTTTTGGTAAGACCCGCATAAAAATATGCCACGGACGTGAGTAAAGCTAAAGCAACAGTAGTATTTATATCATTCGTGGGGGCAGCCAACTCTCCATGAGGTAACTGTATGATTTTCCAAGGTAAAAGAGCTCCAGACCAATTAGAAACAAAAATAAATAAGAACATGGTTCCAATAAAGGGAACCCAAGGCCCATATTCTTCTCCAATCTGAGTTTTACTCAAGTCTCGAATAAATTCAAGAACATATTCAAAGAAATTCTGCCCGTCGGTAGGAATAGTTTGTGGATTCCGAACAGTTATGATAACTGACCCTAATAAGATAGCAATTACTACCCAAGAAGTGATAAGTACTTGAGCATGAATTTGTAAACCTCCTATTTGCCAATATAAATGTTGGCCTACTTCTACACCTGATATATCGTAGAATCCTTTGAGTGTTTTAATGGAACATGGTATAACATTCATATTGCCCTCTGACAGAAATCAAACTAAAAAAAAATTATTTTGATTCAACCATCTCTTTTTCAACTTTCATCATTAATCATATATTTAAAATACCAAGAAATCACATAACATAATATCCCATTTTATCTCTTTTTAAAAATGCAAGACAAGAATAGTAACCAATCTAAGAAATCAAAATAATTAACTAATCTTATTATTCTTAATCATAACATAATCATAATCAATGACTTCTTATATAGCTAGAACGACCCTCACAAATTGCGGATACTAATTTATTAAGAATCAATCGGATTGAAGCTATAACGTCACCGTTGATTGGAATCGAAATATCTGCAAGATCCGGTCACAATTTGTATTGATTAAACAAATTGTTGGAATTCCAAAAATGACACATTCTCGAAGAGCTGTATATTCTTTTTGCCGATCAACGATGATTACAATATCGGACAACCCAGTCAGATATTTGATCCCACCCAGATATGTTTGCAAAGTCGATAATTTTCTCTTCAACATTGCTGCATCTCTTTTAGGGAGACGGTTGAGTTTCCCCATCTTTTGTTCTCCTCTTAAGTCTCTGAACTTATGAAGTCTCGTTTCTGTAGTGGACCAATTCGTTAACATACCACCGAGCCATTTTTTATTAACATAATGACATCGAGCCCTTATTGCAGCTGAGACTACTAAATCCGCTGCTTTATTTTTCAACCATTAAAAAGGTTTTCCTCGACTTGCTGCATCAAAAACTAAATCACAGGCTTCTGATAAAAAACGAGCAGTTCTAGTAAGATTTGTAATATGAATACCTTTACGCTTTGCAGAAATGTAAGGGACCATTCTAGGATTCCATTTCTTATCTTAGTACCATGATCAAAATGAACTCCCGACTCCATCATCTCTTCCAAATGGATGTTCCAATACCTTCTTGTCATTTTTCACGCGCTTTCTCTTTTTTTTTTTAGAAATAACTAATTGTTCCTACGGAACCTTATAATGAGGTTGACCATTGATACATAGTCCGAACTATTAATTTTTTTTTATTACTTTCTTCATTTTTTTACTTAACAAAACTAGAAAGGAAAAAGAAAAAATATCTGCTTAGGAATTATGAAATCGCGTAAATGAATTTTCTAATGTGTCATGGAAATGGGCTACAAGAACAAAAAAATTCTCGATGGTGTAACAAAATGTCTCTCATTTCCAACTTGAATACATTTTTCTTTTTTATTTCAAAATGAATGTTTTTGTCTTGCCTTGAATGGTGCACTAATTTTTTAAATCCGGTACCGATAGGGATAATTCCCCCCAGAACTACATTTTCTTTCAGACCCTTCAACCAATCAATACGCCCCCGTAGAGCAGCTTTTGCTAAAACTCTAGCAGTTTCTTGAAAACTTGCTTCAGATATGAAGCTTTGAGTATTCAGAGATGCCCTCGTTATTCCTAATAAAATTGCCCGATAACAGATCGCTTCGTCTAAAGCACGCCCTGCTCGTTCTGCTCGCAGCAATCCGATTAATTCTCCAGGCGAAAAAACATTAGACATTCCGTCTTCTGAAACCAACACTTTTGATGTTACTTGTCGTACAATAATCTCTAGATGTCTATTATGGATCTGCACCCCTTGAGATCGATAAACCCTTTGGATCTTATTAACCAAAGAGATATGGCTTTGGGCTATAGTTAGCTCAGCTCCAATTAAGAATCCCCAAGGAATTCCAAGAATTCTTGGTATACGTTCGTTCCAACCTTCGACTCTCCTTTCAAGGTTCATCGATATTGAACCAATCGAACGCACTTCTAAGATTTGCTCCACTTTTGGAAGTCCCTGCGTTATGTCACCAGATCGGGATTTTTCATATATAAATGTAACTAATGTATCTCCTTCAGAAAGGGTTTCTCCGTAATGTCCGTGAACAGTCGCTCCTGGAGTAGCCAAATACGGCTTAGCTGATCTTATAACTAAGCAATCAACATGAACAATTAAAATTTGACCAGATTTTTTTATATGTGTCCCATATTTAACTAGACATAGATTTTCACAAAAAAATTGTCCAATGCTAATTATTGTGGATGTTTCTTCACAATAATTGTGATGTAAAAAGCACCAATTCAAATGGGATGGATTCAAAATGATGGTATTGCATGGGTTGGGATTATAAATCCTTCTATTTTCATCTATTAAACAGTATTTAAGTACTTCAAGTACTTGGAAAGTCGCTTTCAAATTATCAAGTATCCAATATTTGTTTACCAAGATCTGATTATGAGTTATTAAATAGTAAGCTGAATAAAAGTTCACTATTTTAGATACAATAGTACCTAGGGGACCCAACAAATCCCTAATTAGAATTATGGGATTCAATTCTTTTGCCGTGATGTTATATTTCGAACCATTGAATGGACATGGGCCAACTCGAGAACAATTGAATGATGACAAAATTATCAAAGCCTTATTTTGATTCAACAATGTACCAATAGTTGCTTGATGCTGAGTAACTACTGAAATCTTCACTTTCGAAAAAAAAGGGTTGATATTGGTGCAATCTAATCCATTATCGGGGATCAATCCCGAACCCGCCGTATCATACCTTTTTTCGGCATATGAAAGACTAGACTTTACTAACTCAATTTTTATGAAATTTTGAATCAGATCATTTGCCCTTACCTCAACAAGAGAAGCATGAACTTCTTCTATAGAACCATTTTTTTCTTGGTCCCAATTCAATACTAAGCAAGTCCGAACTAATTGAATA